AATCTAAAACTAGTGAATATAAGAAAAATGGATAACTTATTTATGTTTATCCATCTTCTCAGATTTCCGGATTTATCATTTTTTTTTTTATTTCCTGGTTAAGTCTGAGATATAAGTCTGAGATAGATATATGCCTATTTCTCTTAACAATGAGTTAATCAATAAAAAAAAGTGAGCGCAATCCCGTTTCGCCCGCTTTTCTGACTTTCTGACAGACCAATTATTCCATGAAAGTGAAAGTATATTTCGAATTTAGTCATACAATTTCGTTCTATTGACAATTTCCAAAAACTATTTATACTATGAGAATAGTATGCTGACACTCCGGCAAACAAATAGGCCCCCATCGTCTAGTGGTTCAGGACATCTCTCTTTCAAGGAGGCAGCGGGGATTCGACTTCCCCTGGGGGTAGGGTATTACGAAAGGAAGTTGATCATGAATTATTAATCAATCTGGAATTGATTCTTCCTGGGTCGATGCCCGAGTGGTTAATGGGGACGGACTGTAAATTCGTTGGCAATATGTCTACGCTGGTTCAAATCCAGCTCGGCCCAATAATTCACCGATCCGCCATGAAATGATATAACCCGTTTCTTCTCTTGAAATGCCTGATAGAGAAAAAAGTAAAAATTTCTGTTCTACTTCTTATTTATTTGATTTGCTCTATTTTTTCCCACAAATTATGATCGATCCCGATTCATATAAAGATTTATTATCAATCGATTTGGATTTGAAATAACAAAAAAAAGATAACTAGTAATCTGTTAATCTGTGCCCTTATTACTTTATTCTAAAGTGTATATCTACGGAAATAGCAATACAATATAGCACCCGCCTTCTTGCACAACGCGGCGCGAATGGAAATAGAAAGAAAGGGTTTGAATGAAATTTTAAGAATACGTATGCTGTACACTTTTTTCATTTCATTTGTCTGGGATTGTAGTTCAATTGGTCAGAGCACCGCCCTGTCAAGGCGGAAGCTGCGGGTTCGAGCCCCGTCAGTCCCGACGGATCAAAATCTACAAAAATACATTGATTCATCTCTCCATTTTCTGTGAAAGAGGAGGGAAATAATGGAATTTTATTCCCAAAGAGATTTTTTTTTTTATTTTTTACTAGGGACTTGTTTTTATCACATTTTTTTCCAATCCAATAAGATTAGATCAGTAGAAAAGAAGTTGCGAGCTTAATGCCCTTTTTTCGATTTCACTTCAATTCTTTGTTTGGGTTTGTTTTATTTGTAACCAATATAAGTGTAAAGGTGATTCGATAATACTTCGTGAGAAGATGAAAAAAAAATAAAAAAGGCAATAGTTTTACTATTTATTTATAGAAAAAATTTATATTTATAGAAAAAAAAAAGGCAAAAAATGATAAAAAAAACGAAAGAAAAAACTTCTTGATTGGTTCAAGAAATCTTTTTTTTCGATTTAGTATGGATAAATGATATTTCTATGTTATACTATTCCATTCTCGATGATGAATCAATTTGCTAATTCAGATATTGTTATTCATAATATTGCTCCAATTCGATATCATCTAGATAAAATAGATTTCTTAGAATTTTGAGGGGAAAGGTTTATCATTTCTATGGGATTAAATCCCGAGTTATTGCGAAGTAAAGAAAAACGAAAGAATGAAATTATGGAAGTAAATATTCTCGCCTTTATTGCTACTGCACTCTTCATTCTAGTTCCTACTGCTTTTTTGCTTATAATATACGTAAAAACTGTTAGTCAAAGCGATTAATTTGAATAAAATTTGACTTCTTAGTTCTTCTAAATTAGAAATGATGGAAGAAAAAAATGAAACGGATTCCTATTTCCTGGCTTAGATGAAATGAGTGGACTAGAATCCGTCGTATTCTAGGAGATCAGATAGTAATGGTAGAAAGAACTATATAGTTCTTTCTACTGTTATTTTTATTCTAGTGTCGAAAGTTATAGTATAGAAAGATATAGCCTTAATCTCGATATTAAGATCTTGAATAATAAGATATTCAGTAGCTAAAAGGAAAAATAATTCTGACCTTCCCTTCCTCATTTGTCATATATAACTCGGGTAAGGGTCCATTTTTCGAAATCAAAAATTTCCATTTAGGAAACATTCATTCGATTGGAAATTTATTCCAATCATTTTGATTCTTTTGACTTTCGAAATATGAACATGGGAATCTTTGATATATTTGTTTAATTATAATTAAATCATCATAATTAAAAGGGAATTATTCATATATTATCTATAGAATACATTACTTCAATTGAATCCAACAAATTTGGAATTGAAGATATATTGAATTCAATTTCAAATTTCAATAGTAAAATGAAAAAAGTCTTTGCGGAAATTAATACAGTTTGATTTCTCAACTCAATTAGTAAGTAGTACCTCTAGAGCCCACTTCTTCCCCATACTACGAGTGAAAGGGAAAATGTAAAGACTACCATTAAAGCACCCCAAGCGAGACTTACCATATCCATGTAAATTATGTCCCTAGCTCTATGAAGGATTTTTTCCATTATTGTTCAATAATAATAATAATATAATAATAGTAGAATGATTGGTGCAGAGTCAAAAAAAAATTTTGTCTAATCCAATACCTTTGATGAACCAATTCAAAAAATTCAATTAAAATGAATTAAATTATAAGTGTCAGAACTGCTTATATGATTGCTACTAGATAGAATGGGGAAATATTAAGCCCCCCCCCAAATATGGTAGCGACACTCTCCGAAGTCTTAAGAACATTTTCTTAAGATATAAGAAAAATAAGACCTACTCTTTATTTTGTTGCTCTTCATAAAGTAGAAAATTTAGGTCTTGCCTAAAATAGAAAATAAAAGAAAGCATTTGTGTGACTCTTTTTTCTATATTTGTATGTTAGAAAAAAATGGAAAAATATAAAAATCTATTGAAAAATTAATATGTATAACTACCGTTTTTCCATTCAATTGGCATTAGATTGATTGAATTCCTGACTATTCCGGAATTTGCATAAGTTTCGATCCAAAGTATCTTGCGTTCTTTCCATAACGACTCCCTATATCGCTATCCAATCGAATTCCAGATCCAGCCAATAAACACTACATCAGTAGTGTAAGGATTAACTATTCTATTATATGAATAATATCAAGTATATGAAAAATATCAAGATTTTTTGATTTCTTTTTCCTATTCCTACTAGAAAACTTTCATGGAATCCTAGACGAAATAATTTAAGAACTTTCCAGAACAGAACCTTAAATCACAGAAAGAAGTAGCAAAAGTCCTTTTGCTTCGCGTGCTTCTTTTGGGAACAAATTATATGATCAAAACGGAATACAGTATTTCGTGCCTTTTGTTGATCAGGCGACACCCGGATTTGAACTGGGGAAAAAGGATTTGCAGTCCCCCGCCTTACCACTCGGCCATGCCGCCAAAGCGCTAGAAAATAGATCAAAGACTTTTTTTGGGGCGGGGACTCAACTTCTTATTTCTTATTGGAATCCCATTTTTCCTAATCTTAATTCTTGCGCTAAATAAGGGGTATCTTGAGCAATTTCAATTATAACAACAATTATGCGTATATGGAAACCCCAGAACTAGAATTCTTACATAGATATATATGTATATGAATACGAATTCTATTACAAAAAATCGCAAACAAGATATCTCTTCTAGTTTTCTATTTTTTTTTTGTTTCTGATTATTGGTTCTCTATCTCATCGAACATATCAAGTCCCAAATCCTTTGGTTTTACTGGTATCCAATTATATTGGAATATGGAATATCATAATAATGGTAAAAATGGAATCACTTTTTGTTGTGTTGTTGTGCTATTCTATAGAAAACAGAAAAGAAAACAGAAAATTCCATAAGTAATAAGTAAATAAGTATAAGTTAAGTAAAATTTCGCAATTCTTTTCCAGTTGTATTTTTTACAAATTCCATTCCAATTTGAGTATAAAATTCTCTTTATTCCTCTGTTCATTTTATTCCTCTGTTCATACGTATTTCATACATTCCATATTCTATATGGAGTTAGAGAAAATTTTATGTGATTCTGTTTACAGAATAGAAATTCTATAATTGTTAGATCGATCTATATATAGAATTTAATTGGATGAAGAACTATCCAATAATGGGATTGTTTCTTTTCATTTTCAATATCAATAAACGGGAAATTCAAAATGCTGGTGGATAGAAATGAGGAAATGTCTACAATCCCTGGATTTAATCAGATACAATTTGAAGGATTTTGCAGGTTCATTGATCAAGGCTTAAGAGAAGAGCTTTATAAGTTTCCAAAAATTGAAGATACAGATCAAGAACTTGAATTTCAATTATTTGTAGAAACATATCAATTAGTCGAACCGTTGATAAAAGAAAGAGATGCTGTATATGAATCAATCACATATTCGTCGGAATTTTATATATCCGCGGGATTAATTTGGAAATCCAATAGGGATATGCAAGAACAAACTATTTTTATTGGAAACATTCCTTTAATGAGTTCCCTCGGAACTTTTATAGTAAATGGGATATACAGAATTGTGATCAATCAAATATTGCAAAGCCCTGGTATATATTACCGGTCCGAATTGGATCATAACGGGATTTCAGTCTATACGGGCACAATAATTTCAGATTGGGGAGGAAGAGTAGAATTAGAGGTTGACAGAAAAGCCAGGATATGGGCTCGTGTGAGTAGGAAACAAAAAATATCTATTCTAGTTCTATTATCAGCTATGGGGTTGAATCTAAGAGAAATTCTAGAAAATGTCTATTACCCTGAGATTTTATTGTCTTTCCTGAATGATAAGGAGAAAAAAAAAATTAGGTCAAAAGAAAATGCCATTTTGGAATTTTATCAACAATTTACTTGTGTAGGTGGAGATCCAGTATTTTCTGAATCCTTATGTAAGGAATTACAAAAGAAATTCTTTCAACAAAGATGTGAATTAGGAAGGATTGGTCGATTAAATATAAACCGGAGATTGAATCTTGATATACCCCCTAACAATACGTTTTTGTTACCGCGGGATATATTGGCAGCTGTGGATCTTTTGATTGGAATGAAATTTGGAATGGGTACACTTGATGATATGAATCATTTAAAAAATAAACGTATCCGTTCTGTAGCAGATCTTTTACAAGATCAATTCGGATTAGCCCTGATTCGTTTAGAAAATGTGGTTCGAGGAACCATAGGTGGAACAATTAGACATAAATTGATACCGACCCCTCAAAATTTGATAACTTCAACTCCATTAACAACCACTTATGAATCTTTTTTCGGATTACATCCATTATCTCAAGTTTTAGATCAAACTAATCCATTGACACAAATTGTTCATGGGAGAAAATTGAGTTATTTGGGACCTGGAGGATTGACAGGGCGAACTGCTAGTTTTCGGATACGCGATATTCATCCTAGTCACTATGGGCGCATTTGCCCAATTGACACATCTGAAGGAATCAATGTTGGACTTATTGGATCCTTAGCAATTCATGCCAAGATTGGTCATTGGGGGTCTTTAGAAAGCCCGTTTTATGAAATGTCTGAGGGATCAAAAAAAGGACGGATCCTTTCTTTATCACCAAATAGAGATGAATACAATATGGTAGCGGCAGGAAATTCTTTGGCGCTGAATCAAGGTGTTCGGGAAGAACAGGTTGTTCCAGCTCGATACCGTCAAGAGTTCCTGACTATTGCATGGGAACAGGTTCATTTTCGAAGTATTTTTCCCTTCCAATATTTTTCTATCGGAGCTTCTCTCATTCCTTTTATCGAGCATAATGATGCGAATCGGGCTTTAATGAGTTCTAATATGCAACGTCAAGCAGTTCCACTTTCTCGATCGGAGAAGTGCATTGTTGGAACTGGATTGGAACGCCAAGTGGCTCTAGATTCCGGGGTTCCTGCTATATCCAAGCACGAGGGAAAAGTAATTTCTACTGATATTGATAAGATCATTTTATCGGGTAATGGGAATACTGTAAACATTCCATTAGTTATATATCAACGTTCTAACAAAAATACTTGTATGCATCAAAAAACCCAGGTTCCGCTGGCTAAATACATTAAAAAAGGACAAGTTTTAGCGGACGGAGCTGCTACAGTTGGTGGTGAACTCGCTTTGGGCAAAAACATATTAGTAGCTTATATGCCATGGGAAGGTTACAATTTTGAGGATGCGGTACTCATTAGCGAACGTCTGGTATATGAAGATATTTATACTTCTTTTCACATAAGAAAATATGAAATTCAGACTCATATCACAAGCCAAGGCCCTGAAAGGGTCACTAAGGAAATACCTCATCTAGAAGCCCATTTACTCAGAAATTTAGACAAAAATGGAATTGTCATGCTGGGATCTTGGGTGGAGACAGGCGATATTTTAGTAGGTAAATTAACACCGCAAATGGCGAAAGAATCGTCCTATGCCCCCGAAGATAGATTATTACGAACCATACTTGGCATTCAGGTATCTACTTCAAAGGAAACTTGTTTAAAATTACCTATAGGAGGTAGGGGCCGCGTTGTTGATGTGAGATGGATCCAGAAAAGAGGAGGTTCTAGTTATAACCCAGAAACGATTCGTGTCTATATTTTACAGAAACGTGAAATCAAAGTCGGTGATAAAGTAGCTGGAAGACACGGAAATAAAGGCATCATTTCTAAGATTTTGCCTAGACAAGATATGCCTTATTTGCAAGATGGACGACCTGTTGATATGGTCTTCAACCCATTAGGAGTACCTTCACGAATGAATGTAGGACAAATATTTGAAAGTTCGCTCGGGTTAGCAGGAAGTCTGCTAGATAAACATTATCGAATAGCACCTTTTGATGAGAGATATGAACAAGAGGCCTCGAGAAAACTAGTGTTTTCTGAATTATATGAAGCCAGTAAGCAAACAGCCAATCCATGGGTATTTGAACCCGAGTATCCGGGAAAAAGTAGAATATTTGATGGCAGAACGGGAGATCCTTTTGAACAGCCTGTTATAGTGGGAAAACCTTATATATTGAAATTAATTCATCAAGTTGATGATAAAATACACGGACGTTCCAGCGGATATTATGCACTTGTTACACAACAACCCCTTAGGGGAAAGGCCAAACAAGGGGGGCAACGGGTAGGAGAAATGGAGGTTTGGGCTCTAGAAGGATTTGGTGTTTCTCATATTTTACAAGAGATGCTCACTTATAAATCGGATCATATTCGAGCCCGCCAAGAAGTACTTGGTACTACAATCATTGGAGGAACAATACCCAAACCTCAGGATCCTCCAGAATCTTTTCGATTGCTCGTTCGAGAACTACGATCTTTGGCTCTGGAACTGAACCATTTCCTTGTATCTGAGAAAAACTTCCAGATGAATAGGAAGGAAGCTTAATCGACTTGTTATTGTTAATGAATCCGAATTTTTTTCTATGATCGATCGGTATAAACATCAACAACTCCGAATTGGATTAGTTTCCCCTCAACAAATAAGTGCTTGGGCAAACAAAATCCT